CAATACTAAGATCGGCTAGAATAAAGCGATAGCTAAAAGGAATTACTGAATAACTTAGTAAAATGGATATGACTGCTATGGATGGCCCGAGACTGAATAAACGCGTATCTCCTCTAGATGGAAGAATATTTTCTTTGAAAAGCAGTTTTGTACCATCTGCTAAAGCTTGAAGAATTCCCAAAGGCCCCGCGTATTCGGGTCCAATACGTTGTTGTATTCCTGCAGATATTTCTCTTTCTAACCAAACAATTACTAGTACACCTAGTGTGATTCCTAATACAAGAATGAAAATAGGGACAAGCATCCATATGATCCCATAGACTTCTTTTAAGGATCCCAATCTGAAAAAAGAATTGATAGCTTCTATTTTTGTTGTATCAATTATCATTTCAACGATCAACTTCTCCCATAATGATATCTATGCTACCTAGTATCGTCATAATATCAGCCAATTTCATTCTTTTAACTAACTGCGGAAGAATTTGCAAGTTGATAAAACCCGGCGGTCTTATTTTCCATCTCCAAGGAAAAACACTCCGATCTCCTATCAGAAAAATTCCCAATTCTCCTTTTGGTGCTTCAACTCTTACATAAAGTTCTTGCTTGGACAATTCAAAAGTGGGAGAAGGCTTTTTACTAATAAATCGATATTCAAAATCATTCCATTCAGGGTCTTTTATTCTACCAAAGCGGCGGCTTTCTAAATTCTCATAGGGTCCCCCTGGAATTCCTTCCAGAGCCTGCTGGATAATTTTTATAGATTCTGTCATTTCGCCGATTCGCACTAAATAGCGAGCTAATGAATCCCCCTCTTTTTGCCATTGAATCTCCCAATCAAATTCCTCGTAACACTCATAACGATCAACTTTACGAAGATCCCATTGTATTCCGGAAGCTCGTAGCGTTGGTCCCGATAAACCCCAGTTTAGTGCCTCTTCTCCGCCAATAATGCCTACGCCCTCAACCCGTTCTAAAAAAATAGGATTCCGTGTAATAAGCTTTTGATATTCAGCAACCCCGGTTAAAAAATAATCGCAAAAATCCAAACATTTATCTATCCAGCCATGAGGTAGATCAGCAGCAACTCCTCCGATACGAAAATAATTATGCATCATGCGCATGCCGGTAGCAGCTTCAAATAGGTCATATATCAATTCTCGTTCTCGAAAAATATAGAAGAAGGGGGTCTGTGCCCCAATATCTGCCATAAAAGGACCAAGCCATAACAAATGGGAAGCGATACGACTCAACTCCAACATAATAGCTCTGATATAGCTAGCTCTTTTAGGTACTTGAATATTGCCTAGCTGTTCGGGCCCATTTACGGTTATTGCTTCTGTGAACATAGTAGCTAAATAATCCCAACGTGTTACATAAGGCAAATATTGTATAATTGTTCGATTTTCCGCAATTTTCTCCATCCCTCTATGTAAATAACCCAATACTGGTTCACAGTCAATAACATCTTCACCATCGAGAGTAACGATCAGTCGAAGAACACCATGCATTGATGGGTGGTGAGGGCCCATATTGACTATCATGAAGTCTTTTCTTGTAGTTGGTGCAATCATAAGTTTTTCCTGAGTCATTCTTCCATGCATTGCTGAAAGTAAAAAGAAAGAAGTTCGTCAAAATTTAAACGACTAAGCTCAAAGGGTATCACACTTCAAATTAACGAGTTTTTATCTCTCGAATATCCAACTCATCAATTAATTCTTTATAGCGACCCCTATTTCTTTTTGACAAATAGGCCAGCAGTCGTTGACGTTTTCCCAAAATTTTTCGCAAACCTCTCTGAGATGAAAAGTCTTTTTTGTGCAATTCCAAATGTGAAGTAAGTCTCCTTATCTTAGTGGTGAAACTGAATACTTGAAATTCAACAGACCCCCCGCTTTCTTTGTTTTCTTTTTGAGAAATAACTGAAACGAATGAATTTTTTACCATAAAAAAAGTACCCTTTCGCTTTTTACAGATATGGATTGTACCGATCAGTAATAATAATGCCATTAATTTGAATGTGGTATATACAATAATCTAATCGAAATTTATTTATGAATTCCTAATTTCCTGAATTCAAATCAATCCAATTTAAAATCCGTTTTAGATAGTAATAGATTTTAGATAGTAATAGAAAAGGTTGTACCTTTTTGAATCGAAGAATTTAGACCTAAAATAAAGAAGGTTCCGCTGATTCATTTCGAGATCTAATTGAAATATTATTCATTTCATATTGGATACTAAAATGAAATGTGAGATAAGACACGCAATCTTTATATTTGTTTGCTTTCATATACCCTATGTATATTATGTATATATAGGGTATAGGATATATAGAAAAAGTGTATTATCTACAAATTTTCAATCGTGGATACAGATGTATCCTTAACATACCGAAACGACTGCCATTATTGGTATCAAACCAATAACGATTCATACAAGCTAAATCTTCTAATCGATAATTAGGCCAAAGAAATAGCTTTAATTTAATTAATTGATTTTTCTCTTCCTGAAGATGGTTATTGTCATGTGAAATTTGGCTGCTGTTTTTTACGTTCCAAAATGCCGAATTTTTTTCTATAAAATTTCTATTTTTTGAATTTAAACAAATAAAAATTCTCAATTTTCTACGATGTCTAAAGGATAAAATATTTTCGGGAACAAGGAAATCAAAATGATTTTTGTCTCTATTTTCAGTTATTCTTTGATGTGGTGAAATAATTTCATCAAAATTATTGTTAGAAACATGTATTTGCTCTTGGTATTTTTGATGCTTATTCTTATGAACCGACGAAATACCTATGGTTTGATACATAATAAATTGCCCATCTTTTTTTTCAGACAGACGAATGGGTTCTATAATCAATACGCCCTTCTTCATCAATTCTGAAAGAGTTAAATTCTTCTGAATCAACATTATATCCAAGCTCATTTCTCTGTTTTGAATCGAGGATCTAGTAATGTTTCTTGGATCTATCAGTCTAAGCAGGAGACAATATACCTTGATATTATTGATCATTCTTTGATTCAAAGCCTCATCCCATCTAAATTGAAAAAGCAAATAACGTTTCAGGAAGAACTCGAGTTCTGCTTTCGTGTTGCTTTTGGATTGTTTTTTCTTTTTCCCTTTTTTCATGTCCGATCCTGTATAATTTTCTTCAATATCTTTTTGTTGTGAGAGAACGGAGCTTAGATCTCCTCGACTTATGGGTTCTTTTTCTTCTTGATTTCGATGCTTTTTATTTGATAGCATCAAAAAAATTCCCTTTTCATGGATTTTTTTCTTTTCACTTCTATTTAAATTTAAAAGAAGTAATTTGCTTGGTATAAACCAAGGTTTCATTTTATATGTCTTAGAAAGTAATACAAATTCTGGGAAGAACCAAAGTTCCAGATTCGATATGGGATGCTTTAGCATTTTTTCATTCATTCCCATCCAATCGCAAAATCTATTGTGGGAGTTTGGTAGATTGATCTCTGGAATAATAAGATAATTTTTTTTTTTAGAAATTATTTGATAATTTGTAGTATGAATTTGAGTATTTTGATTCCTATTGGTATCGATTATGATCCAGGCCTCAATATCTACTTTTTGTCTAAGATCAAATTTCAAAATTTTCCAATCAAAATATTTTATATCGGCCGACTTTTCGATATGGACCCTTCCTAGATCAGTTTTCGTAGGGATGTTCCTCAGTATATCAAAAAGGTTTTTTTTAGACGTGTTATTGTTATAAGAAATCTCTTGGTTCTTATTTCCTTGAACTTGAAGGGGAGATACATAAAAAAAGCATTCCGTTTTCTTTTCATAATTAATAAATTTAGATGATAAAAGATCATATCTGTAGTATTTTCTAAAATTCTCTTTTTGATTAGATAATAAATATACTTCAAATTGTTTTTGTTTTTTGGAATTCATTAAAGGGGTTTTTTCATATGAATGCTGTTTGCTTAAATTTTCCTTTTTAGCTATACGACACCGCTGAAACGTATTTCGCCATTTTTCTGGTATTAATTTAGACCACCTGGTCTGAGATAAATGGTATTGATAATGTCCTCTTAACCAAGTTTTCCATGGATTCATTTCATAACTCGGAAGTTTATTATTTACCAATTTCGAATCAAGTACTCCTTGTGTTTCAAAAGAATCCTTTATTTTAGGCTTAAGGAAAAAGGGGATTCCTTGATATTGAACAACAGATCTTAACGAGTTAATAACTTGGATTTTTGATAATTTGTAAAATACATATGCTTGTGGCACGTAGGATAAGTCATAAAAAATAGATGAATTGTTTTTAATATTACTAATATTATCAAGTGGTTTTTTGAAAGTCGAAATAAACGAAATTGGAGTTTTCTTTTTTTTATTAATTCTTTCTTGTTTTCTTTCATTATTGTAAATGTATTTATCAAGAATTTTTTTTGTTAATTTAAGAAAAAGTTCTGTATTTATTCTGGGAATATTAATGATAGATAAAAATAAATCTGTGTGTATTTTTTCAATGAAAAAAGAAAAAAAAAGGGATAATTTACAGATTAATCGATCATTTCTTCTTTTTAACATTTGTTGTTTTTCTAATTTTTTAGCATTATAACTTGTAGGACTAAGATTATTTATTCTTGGAGTTACTTTTTTTTTTTYTTTTGTGATTCTTTCTATTTGATTTAGAATTGTACTTGTTCTATCAGACAGATTATTCATTTTTTTTTCTGTCAATGAATAGTTTGTCCAGCTCGGAGATGCAATTTGAATTTGACTAAATGATTTGTGACTTATCTGATTGTTTATTATGGAATCTTTTTCTTCTTTAATTTGGTTTGAGTCATATACTTCTACTTTTTTGAATCTAAATAATACAATTGGATTTACTTTTGAAAGTTCTTTTATTATTCTTTTTATAAAAAGAATATTTTGGATAACCCATTTTTTTGTTTCTTTTGAAACTTTTCGAAGTAATTTTGTTTTTCCTTTGAAAACTGTTAGAACTCGAAAATACTTCTTT